GTTGGAACAAATTACAAAAATTCGTCCCCTCCTGCGGATTAACCGACATTTTTGACAAATTTTACGAACAGAAGCCCTTATTTTCATAGCTGTTATTCCTTAATTCCGAATTCATTGGAAGAAAATAAGTTTCTTGAAATTTTGGAACCATAAAATTTATCCCCCTAACAAAAAAAGATTGAAGTTGAAAAAACCACCTAATTATTCTAACCCTTTCCTTGATAGGGATTCTAACAATTCTATGCCCCCGGCCGGTAATGATTTACCTTAAATTAATTGAAATTGAATTTTTATCCTATCTACTGATAGTATACGTATAAAAAAACTTCTTTGGGTCGTTCCTAAAGCATAATCTCGAATCATATATTCATTATCGAAAGGAATCCTGATCATACCATTGAGAAATAATTCAGTAATTAAACCCTCAGGAATTCATTTTATTTTTGTTCTTTCATTCCAGGTACTTCGAAGTATCAACTAATGTAGGACAGGAGGAGCAATATTAGTAGACAATTTGCCCTTATTTCTTTTTTTTCACAAATAGGAAGGTTTCGGATACAATTCGGATATTAAACGGATTAATTACCATATATAACACAAAATTTCTCCGCCGATTCCTTCTAGTCGAGCCTCTCGGTCTGTCATTATACCTCGAGAAGTAGAAAGAATTACAATACCTATTCCGCCTAAAATTCTAGGAATTTTTTTATACTTAGAATAGATTCGTAGACCGGGCCGACTGATCCGTTTTAAATTTAAAGTATTTTGATATGGTCCTTTCCTATTTCTTCTATGTCGTAGGGTTAAAACAAAAAAGTATTTCTTGTTTTCCTGATGTTTTCTTATGTTCTCGATAAAACCTTCTCGTAAAAGTATTTTAACAATGGTTTCGTTGATGTTAGTCGATGCTATTCGAACCGTTCCTTTTCTATTCATGTCAGCATTTCGTATAGAGGTTATTATTTCAGCAATAGGGTCCCTCCCCACCGTAAATTCTCCCTTCCCCCGAATTTTGATATAATCAACATGTTTTTTTTATTTATTAGTATTAAAGGTATATGCATAAGACATAATCTAATAATCTACTTGAGACATAATCCACAATTTATCTATGTCATTTCAATAATTCCGTTTAAATAGATAATTCTATTGAAGTCTCATCTTATATTTATAATACTTCAGGAGCTAATGAAACTATTTTAGTGAAATTTAACTGTCTCAATTCCTGGGCGATTGCACCAAAAATTCGAGTTCCTTTTGGATTTCCTGCTTGATCAATTACAACTGCGGCATTGTCATCGTATCGTATTATAATACCGTTGTCGCGCTTGAATTCTTTACAAGTACGTACAATTACAGCTCTGATCACTTCTGCTCTTTCCAGAGGTGTATTAGTATTAGCTATTGCTTTCTTGATCACAGCAACAATAACGTCACCGATATGAGCATACCGGCGATTACTAGCTCCTATGATTCGAATACACATCAATTCTTGGGCCCCGCTGTTATCTGCTACATTCAAATGGGTCTGAGGTTGAATCATTTTTGAATCTCTTCTTTCAATGCAACAAAGGACGAATAAAAAAAGAAATATTGTTTGTCAAAAAAAGAAAATCTACAATTGTTTTTTGATTCCTAAGACCTCTTTCTCTTGGTTTTCTATATTGCTATCCTGAACTAATGAATTGAGTTTTTATAGGCATTTTTGATGCTGCGATTAAAATAGCCTTTCTGGCTATTTTTTCGGCCACTCCGCCCATTTCATAAAGGATTCTACCAGGTTTAACGACGGCTACCCAATACTCGGGAGATCCTTTCCCCGAACCCATACGTGTTTCCGTCGATCTTACTGTAACTGGTTTGTCTGGAAATATACGTACCCATATTTTTCCACCACGGCGTACATTTCGTGTCATTGCGCGTCGGCCGGCTTCTATTTGTCTAGATGTAATCCAAGCAGGTTCAAGCGCTTGAAGAGCATATCGACCGAAACAAATACGATTACCGCTACAAGATATTCCTTTTAGTCTTCCTCTATGTTGTTTACGGAATCTGGTTCTTTTCGGGTTATAGTTGATGTCTCTTTCTCAATTCCATCTCTACTACAGAACTGGACATGAGAATTTCTTCTCATCCAGCTCCTCGCGAAAAATCACTAAAAAAATAGTTTATTAAGATTAGTTTTAATAAATAAAATGTAGTTTTAATTTAATAAATAATAAATTGAATCATGGGATTCTTTAAGATAAGATTTCATCCAATCTATTAGAAATTTGTATATTTTATTTGAATATATAGAATTCAATCTGGATTTTCTTTCTATTTATAGATAATTAATGTCTAATGTCTTGTTATAAGGAATGCTTATTTTACATTTTTTATCATATTCATTTCATATTGAATCAACAAAAAATGAGTAATCCAATAAAAGAAAACTTTCGCGGGCGAATATTTACTCTTTCAATATCTATTTGTTCAATATCTATTTGAATTGTCGGGT